TATTTAATAAAAATTATTTTAATTTAGTTATTTATTATTTTTCATTACGTATTTGTTTGTGATTTTATATTTAATATCCAATTTTTAAGTTAACTATAGTTTTAACCTAAGATTATTTTTAATTGGTTTCTATATATTAGGTTTTTCGCTGCATATTTGTCTATAATTTATACTTAATATTCGACTTTTAAGTTAACTACAGTTTAACCTAAGATTATTTTTAATTGAACATTAAATATTGTGTTTTTCGCTGCATATTTGTCTATAATTTACACTTAATATTCGACTTTTAAGTTAACTACAGTTTAACTTATTGTAATTTTTAGTTATGAAAGATTATTGTGTTTATTTTTCATTGCTTTTTTTTTTAGTAGTTAATATATATATTTATACTAAATTAAATAATTTATATGATTATATATATAAATATTTGTATATAATTGAAATAGTAATTTATATTATAATAAATGATTATTTAAATAAGAATAAATAATCTCCGTCATGGGTAATTTAATAAACAAAAAATACTTATTTTAATACCGTTGCATATAAAATATATAAATATCTATGAATCACATTCAAGAAAATATTTTACATTATTATAATAAATAATTATAGTATGATAAATATATAATATATTATTATACAATAATCAATATTAGAATATTATATAATATAAAATTTTATATTATATATAGTTAATTGATTTAAATATAATATAATTGTAATTTATTATAAAATAATTAATTATATTAAAATTAAATTAATGTCTAATATACAAAACCTTATATAAAATAAACTTTAATGTAATTATTTAATTGTATAAAATAAAAATTTATATTATTTAATCTTTTTATAAAATAAAAAAAAATAAAAAGATTAAATAATAAAATTAGAATATTATTGTTAATTTTATATCTTTTATTGAATAATGTTATATAAAGTTATATAAATACATATATATATTAATTTTATTGGTATGCGTTATTGTTTTTTTTTGACAATGTATAATATTATAATAATATTTTTATTTTTTTTATTTGTTTAATATTTAAATTTGTTGTTTGTTGTATTTGTAGTTGTGTAGAATCTTGAGAGAATTCTTTATTTTTTTGATTATTATTTGTATTAGTTTATTAAATTTTTTACTAGTTTTTTTTGACAATGTATAATATTATAATAATATTTTTATTTTTTTTATTTGTTTAATGTGTAAAGTTTGATTCTTGCTTTAATTTTTTATATTACTATGTATTATATGTGAGTTTTGTTCTTAATGTTCATATTGCAGTAAATTAAATTAATAATCTGGTAATTCTGGAATTAGTAATAGTATTAGTATTGACTTATTTCGTGCCAGCAGTCGCGGTTATACGATTAATGCAATTAAAAATTATTGGTTTGTAGTTAATTTAATTTTGAATTAATAATTATTATTTTTAAGTGAAATTTAAATAATAATATGATTCTTATTATGAAGCTATGAAATTTATTTGTTAAACTAGGATTAGATACCCTATTATTTTAAGTGTATTTATTAGTACCTGAGTAGTATTAGTTATGTTCTTAAAACTCAAAGAATTTGGCGGTATTTTATCTTTTTAGAGGAACCTGCCCTGTAATTGATAGTTCACGATTAACTTTACTTGATTTATTTATTTGTATATCTCCGTTATCAGGCATTCTTTTAAAAGGTTTAATTGCCTTAAAATTTAATTAGATTTTATTTCAGGTCAAGATACAGTTTATATTTAAGTAGAGGTGGGTTACAATAATTTTATTTAAAACGGATTTTATGATGAAATTTATATATAAAGGTGGATTTAATAGTAATATAAATTATTTTTTTTATATGATTATGCTCTAAAATGTGTACACATCGCCCGTCGCTCTCATTATTTATATTAATTACTTTAAATGAGATAAGTCGTAACATAGTAGATGTACCGGAAGGTGTATCTAGAGATAATAGATCGTAGCTTATAGGTAAAGCATTTTATTTACAATGAAGAAATTTCTGTTCAATTCAGATCGTTCTAAATTTATTTTATTATTATGTTTATTTGTTGTATATGAATTTAATAAAAGTATTTTTATTTATTTATGTTTTAGTAAATTTTTGGATTAATTATTTACATTATAGTTTACTAGTAAGGTGATTGGATTAATATTTATTTGTTTATAAGTAGATTTATTTTATTTTACCTTTTGTATCAGGGTTAATCAAATTTTGATTATTTATTTATTTATCTCGATTTAATTAGATTTATATAAATATTATATTTAATGTATAATAATTATTATAAATATTTATATAGTGGTGATATGCCATTCGTTAATTAAGATATCTAGTTTCTTAAGATTAAATTTAATTTAACCAACAGTTTTAATTATTAAATTTTATTTTAAATTATTATTGTTGTTTATTTATATAAGGGATAAGCTTTATATATTAATCTAAAAGAATTTATTATTAATTATAAAAATAGGCTTTAAATCAGCTATTTTGAAATTACGTTTTAGTTTATTTTTTTATTAATTTTATTTTATAGAGTCTTTAGATTATTAATTAAGTCAAATCTTTTAATTTTATTAAGTTAGTGATAATGATTAAATTAGTAAATTATTTAGTAACTTTAAATTAATTATTAATTTTAATTTAAGGAATTAGGCAATTTAAATTCTCGCCTGTTTATCAAAAACATGTCTTTTTGATTTTAATTTAAAGTCATACCTGCTCACTGAAATTTTAAATAGCCGCGGTATTTTGACCGTGCAAAGGTAGCATAATCATTAGTCTTTTGATTGAAGGCTGGTATGAATGGTTTGACGAAGGATTTACTGTCTCATTTTAATTTATTGAATTTAACTTTTAAGTTAAAAGGCTTAAATTTTATTTAAGGACGAGAAGACCCTATAGAGCTTTATAATAAATAGTTAATATAATATTTATGTTGATTTTATAATAATTAATTTTTATTTGATTGGGGAGATTGAGAAAATAATTAAACTTTCTTTTAATAATTACATTAATTTATGTATTAATGATCCGTAATTTACGATTAAAAGATTAAGTTACCTTAGGGATAACAGCGTAATCATTTTGGAGAGTTCATATCGATATATTGGATTACGACCTCGATGTTGGATTAAGAAAAATATATGGTGCATAATTTATATAATTAGGTCTGTTCGACCTTTAAATTCTTACATGATCTGAGTTCAGACCGGCGTGAGCCAGGTCGGTTTCTATCCTAAATTAATATAATTATATTAGTACGAAAGGACCATATAGTTAAGTAAATCTTTTATTAATGATAATTATTAATATTAAACTATCTTGGCAGAGTAGTGCATTGAGGTTAGAACTCAAATAAGTAATTAATTACAGTTAGTATTATGAAGTATGATTTTATTATGTTTTTAATTAATTATTTATTATTAATTATTTGTGTTATTATTAGAGTTGCTTTTTTAACTTTATTAGAACGTAAAGTTCTAGGTTATATTCAAATTCGTAAAGGTCCTAATAAAGTAGGATTATTAGGTTTGCCTCAGCCATTTTCTGATGCTGTTAAATTATTAAATAAGGAAATACATAATTTATTTATTTCTAATTATTTTATTTATTATATATCTCCAATTATTAATTTTATAATTTCTTTAATTATTTGAATTGTTTTCCCTTATTTGACATATAAATGTTCATTTTTATATAGATTTTTATTTTTTTTATGTTGTACTAGTTTAAGTGTATATACTGTGATGATTTCTGGTTGATCATCAAATTCAAATTATTCTTTATTAGGTTCATTGCGTTCTGTAGCTCAAACTATTTCTTATGAGGTAAGATTAGCTTTAATTTTATTATCAACTGCCATGTTAATTAGTACCTATGATATTTCTTATTATTATTATTATCAGATTAATTGTTGATTTATTACTTTTATATTACCATTATTTTTATGTTGTTTTACTTCTTGTTTAGCTGAAACTAATCGTACTCCATTTGATTTTGCTGAAGGAGAATCTGAATTAGTTTCAGGATTTAATGTTGAGTACGGGTCTGGCGGATTTACTTTAATTTTTTTGTCTGAGTATACTAGAATTATATTTATAAGAATGTTAATTACTTTAATTTTTTTGGGTGGTGATTATTTTTCTTTTTTATTTTATTTAAAGATAACTTTGGTTTCTTTTATATTTATTTGGGTTCGTGGGACTTTACCACGTTATCGTTATGATAAGCTTATGATATTATCTTGAAAGAGATATTTACCAATTTCTTTAAATTTTTTTATCTTTTTTTTAGGAGTTAAATTAATTTTTTATTAGTTGAATTTTTCGAGAATAAAATATGCTAATATTTAAGTTAATAGAAGTCAAATCTTCTATTTTATGTTTTCAAGACATAAACTTTATTTAAGTTAATTAACTATTTGATTATTCAGTTTCATAAATTTATTATGTGAATATAGGTGACGAAGTATGAGAAGTATAATATTGTTAATAATTGCCCTACTATAATATAAGGTTCTTCTACTGGTCGTTTACCAATTCATGTTAATAGTATTACTAGAATTATTAATGTTCATAATATTACTTGATTGATTGGATAAAATTCTATTCCACGGAATTTGGATATATTGTATATTGGTATAATTATTAAAATTGCAATTGATATAATTAATGCAATAACTCCCCCTAATTTATTGGGAATAGAACGTAAAATTGCATATGCAAATAGGAAGTATCATTCTGGTTGAATATGTACTGGAGTCACTAATGGGTTAGCTGGAATAAAATTATCAGGGTCACCTAGAATATAAGGTCTGATTATTGATAGTATAATCAATATTATAATAATTATTATGAAAGTAATATTATCTTTAAATGTGAAATATGGATGGAATGGAATTTTATCTATATTTCTGTTTAATCCTATTGGGTTATTAGATCCAGTTTGGTGTAAAAATAATAGATGAATTATTGATATTATTATAACAATAAATGGAAGAATGAAATGAAATGTAAAAAAACGGTTGAGTGTAGCATTGTCAACAGCAAATCCTCCTCAGATTCATTGCACTAGTGTTTCCCCTAAATATGGTGTTGCTGATAATATATTAGTAATTACAGTAGCACCTCAAAATGATATTTGTCCCCACGGTAGAACATACCCTAAAAATGCTGTTGCTATTACTATAAATATAATAATAGTTCCTACTATTCATGTTTCCTTATATATATAAGATCCATAATAAAGTCCTCGACCTACATGTATATAGATACATACAAAGAATAGTGAAGCTCCATTAGAGTGTATAGTTCGTAATATTCATCCATTATTTACATCACGGCAAATATGGATAATTCTATTAAATGCTATTTCAATATTAGGTGTATAGTGCATAGCCAGGAATAGTCCTGTAATTGTCTGAATTATTAAACAAAGTCCTAATATTGATCCAATGTTTCATCAAAATGAAATATTTGATGGAGTTGGTAAATCAATTAATGAATTATTTATAATTTTAATTATGGGATGATTTAGTCGTATAGGTTTATTCATAAGTTATTTTTCGGATGGGTCCTTGTTTAATATTAATAATTTTAATTACAACAATTATGGTAAATAATAAGTACACTATTATTATTATTCTTATTATATAATTTGGTTGATTATATAATTTTTTTATTAGTTCTAATGATTCTTTAATATTAATTATTTGGTTAAATGTATATATTTCTCTATTTTTTATATCTATTAATATTATAGATTTATCGTTAGTAATATTGATAATTATAATAATGATAATTGATAATATCATTATTATAATTATATTTTTGTTAAATTTTAATATTTCATTTGATGCAATTCTTGTGATATATATAAATAATACTATTATACCTCCTAGTATAACTAAAAATAATAGATATGATAGTCAAAATCTTTCTATAATTATACCAGTAATTACACAAATTATAAGTGTTTGTATTAAAATTGTTATTATTATTATTATAGGGTGTATAGTTATAATAAATATAATATTTATTATAAGTATTATTGATGTTATTATTATGATTCAGGAGGTAGTTTATAATAAAATTTTGGTTTTGGAGACCAATGAAATGGTTAATCTTTCTTCCTGATAGTTTTAAAAGATGACTCTTATTTTTGATTTACAAGACCAATGTTTATTTTTAAACTATTAAAACAACTTATGTTATCATTTTTTATTTCTTTACTAATTTTTGTAAGAGGGGTTTACGTTTTTTCTTCAAAACGTAAACATTTAATTTTAGTTTTGATAAGTTTAGAATATATTGTTATTTCTTTGTTTTTAATAATTATTTTATATTTATTGTTTTTTAATAATGAATTATATTTTGTTATTATTTTTATAGTAATATCAGTGTGTGAGGGAGTTTTGGGCCTATCTATTCTTGTATCTATTATTCGTTCACATGGTAATGATTTTTTTAATTCTTTCAGATTTTCTTTATGTTAAAGTTATTAATTATATTAATTATATTGATTCCTCTTTGTTTAGTTAATAAAATTTGATGAGTGGTTCATTCTTTATTATTAATAATATGTTTTTTATTTATATTCAATTTTTATTCGATTTTTAATTATAGATTGATTAGATACTATATAGGTGTAGATTTATTTTCATACATATTAATTATGCTTAGATTTTGAATTTGTTCATTAATAATTACTTCTAGAAATAATATTTATTTTACTTTATATTATAATAATTTTTTTTTATTTTTAATTATGTCTTTATTATTAATATTATTTTTATCATTTTCAAGTATAAACTTATTTTCTTTTTATTTATTTTTTGAGTCAAGTTTAATTCCAACTTTATTTTTGATTTTAGGTTGGGGTTATCAACCTGAGCGTTTACAGGCTGGAATTTACCTAATTTTTTATACTTTATTTGCTAGACTTCCACTTTTATTGGTTTTATTCAGGGTTTATTATTTAGTTGATACATTATATTTTCCTTTATTAATTTTTATTACAGATACTTATTTCTTTTTATATTTATTTTCTATTTTGGCTTTTTTGGTTAAAATACCTATATTTATAATTCATTTATGATTACCTAAGGCTCATGTAGAAGCTCCAATTTCTGGTAGAATAATTTTAGCTGGGGTTTTATTGAAATTGGGTGGTTATGGGTTAATTCGTATAATAAAGTTTATTATAGTATATACACACATTTACAATTATTTTATTATTAGTTTATCTTTAATAGGAGGTATAATTGTTAGAATTTATTGTTTACGTCAGTTGGATTTAAAATCTTTAATTGCATATTCTTCAGTAGTTCATATATCTATAGTAATTAGTGGTTTATTAATTATAAATTGATGAGGGGTTTTAGGGTCTTTAATTTTAATACTAGGTCATGGTTTAAGATCATCTGGTTTATTTTGTTTGGCTAATATTATTTATGAACGATCTGGAAGACGAATACTTTTATTTAATAAAGGTATAATAAATTTTATACCTATAATATGCCTCTGATGATTTTTGTTAAGTTCTTCTAATATATCAGCTCCTCCTTCTATAAATTTGCTAGGTGAAATTATATTATTAAATAGAATTATATCTTGATCTTGATTAATAATCATTATTTTAATATTTTTATCATTTTTTAGTGCTATATACACATTATATATATATTCTTATAGACAGCATGGTGTTTATTATTCAGGTTTATATTCATTTTCTTTAGGTTATATTCGTGAATATCATCTTTTATTAATACATTGATTACCTTTAAATATTTTATTTATAAATGGTAATTATTTATTAATATAACTTAAGTATTTTAATATAAAATAATGATTTGTGGTGTCATAGATATGGTTACATCTTAGGTTATTAACATTTTTATTATTAGTAATTTGATATTTTTTTTTTTATTTCCTCTAAGATTAATTATGTTCATATTTGGTATTTATTTTTTAATTATAGATGTAGTTATTTTTATTGATTGGGAAATTGTGAATTTAAATTCGTCTATAATTGTTATAACTATATTATTTGATTGAATGTCTATATTGTTTATGTCTTTTGTTGCATTGATTTCATCTATAGTAATTTATTATAGTACTGATTATATGAGTAGTGACAAGTACTTAAATCGATTTATTTTAATTGTTATTACCTTTGTAATTTCTATAATATTAATAATTATTAGACCAAATATAATCAGAATTTTATTAGGTTGAGATGGTTTAGGTCTAGTTTCTTATTTATTAGTTATTTATTATCAAAATATTAAATCTTATAATTCTGGTATATTAACTTTTATATCAAATCGTATTGGTGATGTAGCTATTTTAATATCTATTACTTTTATATTAAATTATGGTAGATGAAATTATATTTATATTACTGATTTGTTTAATATTAGATTCGAGATAAATATGATTATGTTTCTTTTAATTGTGGCTTCTATTACTAAAAGAGCTCAGATTCCTTTTTCTTCGTGGCTACCTGCTGCTATATCAGCACCGACTCCTGTCTCTGCTTTAGTTCATTCTTCTACTTTAGTAACTGCAGGGGTATATTTGATAATTCGATTTAATTTAGTTCTTATATACACTGGATTTTATAAAATTTTATTATTAGTTGGGTGCTTGACTATATTTATGGCCGGCATTGTAGCTAATTGTGAATATGATTTAAAAAGGATTATTGCTTTTTCAACATTAAGACAATTAGGATTAATAATGAGAATTCTTTCTATAGGTTATGTAAAATTAGCTTTTTTTCATTTATTAACTCATGCTTTATTTAAGGCCTTGTTGTTTTTATGTGCTGGATCTTATATTCATAATTTAGGGGATATTCAGGATATCCGTTATATAGGTTCTATAGTAAGACAAATACCATTTACTTCTATTTGTTTCAATGTTTCTAGATTATCTTTATGCGGTATACCTTTTTTATCTGGGTTTTATTCTAAGGATTTGATTTTGGATATTGTAATATTAAGATGATTAAATTTATTAATTTTTTTACTTTATTTTTTTTCCACAGGTTTAACAGCTATATATTCTTTTCGTTTGATTTATTACTCAATATTATCTAACTATAATTATAACAAATCTAGTTGTTTTGATGATATATATTATTATATAAATTTTGGTATGGTTGGTTTATTAACATTCAGATTATTTATAGGTAGAATGTTAATATGATTAATATTTCCTTATCCTTATATAATTTGTTTACCTAGTAGTTTAAAATTTCTTACAGTATTTATTGTTTCTTTAGGGGGTTACTTAGGTTATGTGTTATTTAATTATAATTATTTATATACAAAATATAAATTTAATATAATTAATTATATAATGGGTAATATATGATTTATACCATATTTATCTACTACGTATGTTTCTTATTATATTTTAAATTATGGTAATTTAGTAATTAAGTCTATAGATTATGGTTGAAATGAGTTTATAGGTGGTCAGGGTATATATAAGTTTTTTATTTATTGTATTAATTATATGCAGTGATGATATGATTCAAATTTTAAAACTTATTTATTATATTTTTCTTTGTGAGTATTTATATTAATTGGTTTATATTTACTATAGATTTTAATAGCTTAATTAAGAGTTCTACATTGAAGATGTGGCGGTGGTGTATTACCTTAAAATATTTATAAGTATTATATACTATTTTTACATTGAAAATGTAATGTTTTAATTAAACTATATAAATAGAAATGTTAACGGAATTTAACCGCTTATTATTTAAGTTAGCAGCTTTATAATGACTTTACATTTCTTTAATTGGAATAATATAATTCAATGATATTATTAACATTAATACGCCTCTATTTGGCTTCAATTAATATAAATAAGGGTTTAATTAACCAAATATCAGGTCGAAACTGAGTGCAAAATTCGCTTCTTATTTAAGGTTAATTGATTGAATCAATACTTTTTGGATGCAACTCAAATGTTATATTTAACTATAACCCTATTTATAGTTTAATTGGCCCATTGAAGGGCTCCTTGATTCCATTCATGATATAATCCTAATAATAGGATTATAATAAAAAATAATGTTGATATAAATAAAGTTATAATTATTGATGACTTAAAGATCAATATAATAGGAATAATTAATACAATTTCTACGTCAAAAATTAGAAATATTACTGCAATTATAAAAAATTGTAATGAAAATGGTATTCGGGCGGATCTTTTTGGGTCGAATCCACATTCGAATGGTGATCTTTTTTCTCGGTCATTAATTGTTTTTTTTGATAATGTGTTTGTAATTAATATTACAGTAATTGGAATTAAAATGGTTACAATTATTCTTATTATTGTTATTATAATTATTTATCTTGATTTAATCAATCTAACTGATTGGAAGTCAGTTGTACTAAATATACTATATAAATATATTATTTATCAATAAATTGAGATATATAAAAAAAGTCATACTACATCAACGAAGTGTCAATATCATGCTGCTGCTTCAAACCCAAAATGGTGTCTGTTAGAGAAATGAATATAATAGTGTCGTGTTAAGCAGATTAATAAGAAAGTAGTCCCAATAATTACATGAATACCATGAAATCCTGTGGCTATAAAGAATGTTGACCCATAAATTGAGTCTGAAATTGTAAATGGTGATTCTAAGTATTCATATCCTTGAAGAAACGAAAAATATACACCAAGAATTACTGTTATTATAATACCTTGTATTCCTATCGAATGATTAGATTCTATTAGTCTATGATGAGCCCATGTAACTGTAATACCTGAAGATAAAAGAATAACTGTATTAAGTAATGGAACTTGTATAGGATTAAAAGGTTTAATTCCTTCCGGTGGTCATATTATTCCTAGTTCAATATTAGGTGATAATATTCTATGAAAATAGGCTCAGAAGAATGATATAAAAAATAATACTTCTGATGAAATAAATAAAATTATACCTAATCGTAAGCCTTTAGACACTAATAAAGTATGAAGTCCTTGTAATGTTCTTTCACGAACAACATCGCGTCATCATTGATATAATGTTAATATGGTAATTATTATTCCATTAAATATTAATCTATTATTGAATATATGAAATCATTTAGCTAATCCTGTAGCTGTTACTATAGCACCAGTAGCTGCAGTTAATGGTCAAGGTCTTTTATCAACTAAATGGTAAGGTTGATTATTATTAATTGTTATCATAAGTTAATTAACTTCTCTTGAGTATAAGATTCTTAATACTGAGAATACATATCCTTGAATTAATGATACAGCTGACTCAAGAATTATTAATAAAAATTGAATAATTAATATTATTATTAATAATTTGTATGAGATTGTTGCCCCAGTATTTCCTATTAATGTTAAAAGTAAATGTCCTGCAATTATATTAGCTGATAATCGTACTGCTAATGTACAAGGTCGGATAATATTACTAATTGTTTCAATTAAAACTATAAACGGTATTAAGATACTAGGAGTTCCTTGAGGAACTAAATGTACAAATATTTTATTTGTATTAATAAATCACCCATATAATATAAATCTGGTTCAAAGTGGTAATGCAATTGATAATGTTATTGTTAAATGACTTGTTCTAGTAAAAATATAAGGGAATAATCCTATGAAATTATTTATTACTATTATTAATAAAATTGAAATAAATATTAACATATTTATAGATGATTTTATATTCCCTATTAATACTTTAAACTCTTTATATAAATAATTATTAATATTATGTATTGTAAATATAATTCGTGATGGTGTCAATCAGTAAGTTGCAGGTAGAATAAAAAATCCTATAATTGAACTTAATCAATTAATTGATAAGTTTATAATATCAGTAGATGGATCGAATGTTGAAAATAGATTTGTTATCATTTTCAATAAATTATTTTATTATAATCTTTTTTTAATGCTAAAATTGTTACTTTATTTTCTAGTAAGAAATAATTAAAAATGTTAAATATAATTATTAATATTGAGAATAAAATAAATAGTGTTAATCATATTAAAGGGGCTATTTGAGGAATTTAGATTTTATCTTCATTAGAAGTAAATGTAATCTTACTATATTATGGTTTAAGAGACCATTACTTACTTTCAGTCATCTAATGTCAAGGAGTACTAATTTAGTATCTAAAGATTGACATTCTATTATTTTATATAAACTAATTCCTTAATTAATTATTTTATTAATCCATTTTAAAAATAAGTTTGTTGATGTTCTTTCAATAACGATGGGTATAAATCTATGATTTGTTCCACAAATTTCAGAACATTGACCATAATATAATCCTGGGCGATTAATAATAAATCTATTTTGATTTAATCGCCCCGGAGTTGCGTCAGTTTTAACCCCCAATGATGGAATTGTTCATGAGTGAATTACATCTGATGCTGTCACTAATGTTCGAATTAGGATATTTATTGGTAAAATAGTTCGATTATCTACTTCTAGCAGTCGGAATCTATTATTTATTAATTCACTTTCTGGTAGTATATAAGTATCAAATTCTAAATTACAGAAGTCAGAGTATTCATATGTTCAGTATCATTGACGTCCAATAGTTTTTAATGTTATTATAGGTATTTTATTTTCATCAATTAAATATAGCATACGAATTGATGGAAGTGCAATAAGAATTAGTGTTATTGCTGGTAATATAGTCCAAATGGTTTCAATTATATGCCCATTAAGTATATACTGGTATGATAAATTTTTATTTATAATATAAATTATAAAGTATAATACAATTAATGTAATTACAATTAAAATAGTTAATGTGTGGTCATGGAAGAATGATAATTGTTCCATTAAGGGTGAATTACTATCTTGAAATGATAGATTTGATCAGGTTGACATTTTTAATAGGAGTTTATTCCATATATAGAGCTTAAATCTATTGCACTAATCTGCCATATTAAATTATTTTGATATAATAGGTAATTCTGAGTAAGTATGTTCAATAGGCGGAAATGTTTGAAATCATTCTGATGATCTAATCGAATTATAATTAAATATAGTAATTCGATTAGATACTATTATTTCTCACATAATTATAATAAACATAATAATTCTTACAAATGATACGGTAGATCCAATTCTTGATAAAATGTTTCATGATGAGTATACATCAGGGTAATCAGAGTATCGTCGAGGTATTCCTGATAGTCCTAAAAAGTGTTGTGGAAAAAATGTTAAATTAACTCCAATAAATATTGTAGTAAATTGAATCTTTAACCATGTTTCATTTATTGTTAATCCTGTAAATAATGGTAATCACTGTACTAATCCTCCTATAATTGCGAATACAGCACCTATTGATAAAACATAATGGAAATGAGCTACTACATAATAAGTATCATGAAGGACAATATCAATTGATGAATTTGCTAAAACTAATCCTGTAAGTCCACCTACTGTAAATAAAAAAATAAATCCTAATGATCATAACAAAGGGGGATTAAATTTGAATTTTGCTCCATAAAGTGTCCCAAGTCAACTAAATACTTTAATTCCAGTAGGTACAGCAATAATTATAGTTGCTGATGTAAAGTATGCTCGAGTATCCACATCTATACCAACTGAGAATATATGATGAGCTCATACAATGAATCCTAGTAAACCAATAGTTGTTATAGCGTAAATCATGCCTGTAGTACCAAATGATTCAGTCTTACCACTTTCTTGACATACAATGTGCGAAATTATACCAAATCCAGGTAAAATTAAAATATACACTTCTGGGTGTCCGAAAAATCAAAATAAGTGTTGATATAAAATAGGATCCCCACCTCCTGCAGGGTCAAAAAATGACGTATTAAGATTACGATCGGTTAATAGTATTGTAATAGCTCCTGCTAGAACTGGTAATGATAAAAGTAATAATAGAGCTGTAATAGCAACTGATCATACAAATAAAGGTATTTGATCAAATGTTATAGATGGTGATTTTATATTAATAGATGTGGTAATAAAATTAACTGCCCCTAAAATTGATGAGATCCCAGCTAAGTGAAGTGAAAAGATTGCTAAATCTACAGATGTACCTCTGTGTGCGATATTTCTAGAAAGTGGTGGATATACTGTCCATCCAGTTCCAATTCCACTTTCTGTTAGTGTTGAGGTGATTAATAGGATTAGAGATGGTGGTAGAAGTCAAAATCTTATATTATTTATTCGTGGGAAAGCTATATCGGGGGCCCCAATCATTATAGGTACTAATCAATTACCAAATCCTCCAATTATAATTGGTATAACTATAAAGAAAATTATTACAAATGCATGGGATGTAATAATTACATTATATAGTTGATCATTCATAATTAGAGATCCAGGATTTCCTAATTCTATTCGAATTAACATTCTTAATGATGTTCCTAATATTCCTGATCATGCACCGAAGATGAAGTATAAAGTACCAATATCTTTATGATTAGTTGAGAAAAGTCATTTTTGCGGTAAAATGGCTGATTAAGGTGATGGATTGTAAATCTATTTATGAGTAAATACTCTTTTACCAGGCTTTATATTCAAAATGATATCAGATTGCAATTCTGAAGGTGTATAAATTACTAAGGCCTAAAATATTAATATATTTTATATATAACTTTGAAGGTTATAAATTTTATAAGTCCCTAAACCAAAAATAGTGTATAAATTACTAAGGCCTAAAATATTAATATATTTTATATATAACTTTGAAGGTTATAAGTTTTATTAACTTAAGTCCTTATAAAATAAAAATAATGTTTGGTGATATTAATATTATTGTATTTGATATAATAACTATTATTCTTATGGTTATGTTCATTTTAGTTCTTTGGTTATTTTTAATGTTTCATTTATTAATTTCTCTTGTTAAAATTATAGCTGTAAATGTAATTCGTAAGTAGTAATATAATGTAATTATTCTTGATATAATTAATACTGTTATAATAAAAGTTATATTGTTTTCAATTATTATTTGTATAGTTAATCATTTTGGAATAAATCCTGTAAATGGTGGTAGTCCCCCTAATGATAATATAGACAAATAGATTAGGTATTTATTTAAGTTATTATCATTGTTTGAATTAAATATTTGATTTATTCAAATTAATTTATTTTGGTTTATTATTATAATTACTATAATTCTTATTATTGAATAAACAATGAAGTAAATTTCTCATAAATTTTCTCTAATTATCATAGTTATAATTATTCACCCTATGTGATTAATTGACGAGTATGCTAATATTTTACGAAGTGAAGATTGATTTAATCCTCCTAATGATCCAATAATCGCTGATATTATAACAATAGTCATAATAATTATATTTATTTTAATGCAGTATGATATTACAGCTAATGGTGTTAATTTTTGTCATGTTATTAATATTAAACAATTTATTCAATTTGTTTCTCCTATTACTTCAGTCAATCAATAATGTATTGGTGCTGCACCAATTTTTATTATTAATCTTAAATTGATTATTAATGTTATTATATCATATATTATTAAATTTATTATTCTTTTTATATGAATTAAAATAATAGATATTATTAATGTAGATGATGCTAGGGTTTGAACAATAAAGTATTTAATTGATGTTTCATTTATAAGTATATTATTTTGTTTTGATAATATTGGAATAAATGATAACATATTAATTTCTAGGCCTATTCAAATACCTATTCATGAATATGATGATAATCTAATTATTGACCCTATAATAATAAATAATATAAATAGTATTTTTGATGAGTTGTTATGCATATAAAAAGAAGAAGTTTTTTACTTCTATAAATAGATTATGAGTCTATTAGCTTATTTAGCTTATCTTTTTATATTTTAGTGTAAGATGCACATAAATTTTTGATATTTAATGATTCAGTTTGATTCTGAGAGATATAATGAAGGTAAATTTTTTTACTTTATCTATTCTATCAAAATAGCCCTTTAATCAGGCACTTCATT